CTTAACGACAGAAAAAAGGATTGATCAAATTCTATTGAGTCTGACTCATAGTGATCATTTATCAAAGAATGACTCTGGTTATCAAATGATTGAACAACCGGGATCAATTTACTTACGATACTTAGTTGACATTCATAAAAAGTATCTAATGAATTATGAGTTCAATAGATCCTGTTTAGCAGAAAGACAGATATTCCTTGCTCATTATCAGACAATCACTTATTCACAAACCTCGTGTGGGGCTAATAGTTTTAATTTCCCATCTCACGGAAAACCCTTTTCGCTCCGCTTAGCCCTATCCCCTTCTAGGGGTATTTTAGTGATAGGTTCTATAGGAACTGGACGATCCTATTTGGTCAAATACCTAGCGACAAACTCCTATGTTCCTTTCATTACGGTATTTCCAAACAAGTTCCTGTATGATAAGTCTAAAGGTTATCCTATTGACGATATCGATTTTGATGATAGTGACGATATCGATTTTGATGATAGTGACAATATCGATATTGATGATAGTGACGATATTGATGATGACCTTGATATGGAGCTGCTAACTATGACGAATGTGCTAACTATTATGGATATGACGCCAAAAATAGACCGATTTGATATCACCCTTCAATTCGAATTAGCAAAAGCAATGTCTCCTTGCATAATATGGATTCCAAACATTCATGATCTGTATGTGAATGAGTCGAATTACTTATCCCTCGGTCTATTAGAGAACTATCTCTCCAGGGATTGTGAAAGATGTTCCACTAGAAATATTCTTGTTATTGCTTCGACTCATATTCCCCAAAAAGTGGATCCCGCTCTAATAGCTCCGAATAAATTAAATACATGTATTAAGATACGAAGGCTTCTTATTCCACAACAACGAAAGCACTTTTTCATTCTTTCCTATACTAGAGGATTTCACTTGGAAAAGAAAATGTTCCATACTAACGGATTCGGGTCCATAACCATGGGTTTCAATGCACGAGATCTTGTAGCACTTATCAATGAGGTCCTATCAATTAGTATTACACAGAAGAAATCAATTATAGAAACTAATACAATTAGATCAGCTCTTCATAGACAAACTTGGGATTTGCGATCCCAGGTAAGATCGGTTCAGGATCATGAGATCCTTTTCTATCAGATAGGAAGGACTGTTGCACAAAATGTACTTCTAAGTAATTGCCCCATAGATCCTATATCTATCTATATGAAGAAGAAATCATGTAAGGAAGGGGATTCTTATTTGTACAAATGGTACTTCGAACTTGGAACGAGCATGAAGAAATTAACGATACTTCTTTATCTTTTGAGTTGTTCTGCCGGATCGGTCGCTCAAGATCTTTGGTCTTCATCCGGACCCAATGAAAAAAATTGGATCACTTCTTATGGCTTCGTTGAGAATGATTCTGATCTAGTTCATGGCCTATTAGAAGTAGAAGGCGCTTTGGCGGGATCCTCACGGACAGAAAAAGATTGCAGCCAGTTTGATAATAATCGAGTGACACTACTTCTTCGGTCCGAACCAAGGAATCAGTTAGATATGATGCAAAATGGATCTTGTTCTATCGTTGATCAGAGATTTCTATATGAAAAATACGAATCGGAGTTTGAAGAAGGGGAAGGAGCCTTCGACTCACAACAGATGGAGGAGGATTTATTCAATCACATAGTTTGGGCTCCTCGAATATGGCGCCCTTATGGCAATATATTTGATTGTATCGAAAGGCCCACTGAATTGGGATTTCCTTATTGGGCCGGGTCATTTCGGGGCAAGCGGATCATTTATCATAAAGAGGATGAGCTTCAAGAGAATGATTCAGAGTTCTTGCAGAGTGGAACCATGCAGTACCAGACACGAGATAGATTTTCCAAAGAACAAGGCTTTTTTCGAATAAGCCAATTCATTTGGGATCCTGCGGATCCATTCTTTTTCCTATTCAAAGATCAGTCCTTTGTCTCTGTGTTTTCCCGTCGAGAATTCTTTGCAGATGAAGAGATGTTAAAGGGGCTTATTACTTCCCAAACAAATCCTCCTACATCTATGTATAAACGCTGGTTCATCAAGAATACGCAAGAAAAGCACTTCGAATTGTTGATTCATCGCCACAGATGGCTTAGAACCAATAGTTCATTATCTAATGGATCTTTCCATTCTAATACTCTATCTGAGAGTTATCAGTATTTATCAAATCTGTTCCTATCTAACGGAACGTTATTGGATCAAATGACAAAGACATTGTTGAGAAAGAGATGGCTTTTCCCAGATGAAATGAAACATTTGATTCATGTAACAGGAGAAAGATTTCCCATTCCTTAGCCATAAAATCAAGATATGTGGCCATGAAAAAGGGATTAAGTGGAACAGAATTGGCCAGGTGGTAGAGTCGTGGAAATACTTGTTTATTCCATATTTTGGATCTTAGCTCCATGGAACAATATGTTACTGCAGAAAGATGGAAGAATTGAAATCTTAGATCAAAACACTATGTATGGATGATAT